AGCAAAATCCTAAATAAAAAATCGAAAACATCAAAATGCAAAAGTTTCTTTGGTTGTGCTGGATCCAGAATTAATCCTATGGATCTCTAGGATTGGTGTATTCTTATATATCCCATAGCTTAGAGCTTAGGACCACGGATAACGAGTTAAGTATAAGAGCCCCTTTTACCCATCCTGTATATTGTCCTTTTCTTTCGTTTTTTCTAGTACAACTGTAAAACAAAGTTCTATCATATAGAGAGAGTGGAGGGATACACGGATTCTTACAAAAGAGAATCTTTTAGTTTTCACTCATTTTTCGTTAACAATCCGAGTGCTTTTTTTTAGTAAATTAAAATTTCAAATGACTTTTCATCGAATGACTATTCATCTTTTTTTTTTCATGCAAATAGGGGGCAAGAAAGCTCTATGAAAAAATGGTGGTTTAATTCGATGTTGGCTGCGGAGTTCGAACAGTGGGGGCTAAGTCAATCAATGAGCAATCTTGATCCTCTTGACAATACCAGTAGCAGTGAAAATATGAGTCCAAATTCTAGAGAAAAAAACATTCGGAGTAATGGTTCTAGTTACATCAATTTTGATCTCTTATTCGGTATCAAGGGCATTCGGAATTTCATCTCTGATGACACTTTTTTAGTTAGGGATAATAAGGGGGAAACTTTTTCCATTTTTTTTAATATTGAAAAAAAGATTGTTGAGATTAAAAATGATCATTCTTTTTTGAGTTCACTCCAAATGTCTAATTATTGGAATTCTAGTTATGGGAATGGGTCGAAAAATGACGATACTCATTATGATCTTTCCATGTACGATACTAAATCTAGTTTGAATAATCACATTAATAGTTGTATTGACAGTTATCTTCATTCTCAAATGCGTATTGAGAATTCTGGTTTAAGTGATAGTGATAATTACAGTGATAATTACATTTTTGATGAAAGTCAGACTACCACTAAGACAAATGGTAGGGATAAGAATCTTGAGGTCACTAAAAAATACAGGAATTTATGGATTCAATGTGAAAATTGTTATGAATTAAATTATAAGAAATTGTTGAAATCAAAAATGAACATTTGTGATGAATGCGGATATCATTTGAAAATGAGTAGTTCAGAGAGAATCGAACTCTTGATTGATCCGGGTACTTGGGATCCTATGGATGAAGACATGGTCTCAACGGATCCTATTGAATTTCATTCGGAGGAGGAACCCTATAAAGAACGTATTAATTCTTATCAAAAAGAGACAGGGTTAACCGAAGCCGTTCAAACAGGTATAGGTCAACTAAATAGCATTCCTGTAGCAATAGGGGTTATGGATTTTCGGTTTATGGGAGGTAGTATGGGATCTGTAGTCGGAGAGAAAATCACTCGTTTGATTGAGTATGCTACTAATCAAAACCTACCCCTTATTATAATGTGTGCTTCCGGTGGGGCACGCATGCAAGAAGGAAGTTTGAGCCTGATGCAAATGGCTAAAATTTCGTCAGCTTTATTTGATTATCAATCGAATAAAAAGTTATTCTATGTATCAATTCTTACATCCCCTACTACTGGCGGGGTGACAGCTAGTTTTGGTATGTTGGGAGATATCATTATTTCTGAACCCAACGCCTACATTGCATTTGCAGGTAAAAGAGTAATTGAAGAAACATTGAATACGACAGTACCTGACGGTTCACAAGAAGCTGAATATTTATTCGATAAGGGTTTATTTGATCTAATTGTACCACGTAATCTTTTAAAAGGCGTTCTAAGTGAGTTATTTCAGTTGCACGCTTTCTTTCCTTTGAATCAAAATTCGATCGAACAGTAAGGTCAATTTTTTTATTTGTGACAAAAAAAGTAGTTAGTTATCGTAATTAATCAAAGCAAAAATAATATGATAAAGAATCAATCATAATAGAATAATGGAAATCGAGTTTTCGTGGTTGCCATACTAATTTAATTTCTATAACTATAATAACTCTCTATAATATAGCTAATGCAAAGTTGCAGATAAATTGTTTTTTTTATTTGACTTCATATTCCATTCCTGGTTAGTAATCAGAGAACCTCTATTCTATCAACACTCTTACCTCTGTAAATAAAAAAGTTGGCAAATAAAACGAATTTTATCTTCCTTTCTTACATCTGAAAAATTCTAAAAAAATGGCCTTTTGCATTTTAATATATTTATTGCCGGATTATTCTCAGAGACTCTCCGTTTTGACTAACAAAAGAATATCTCTTGGATCAGATTCTAACGAATCTTTCGGAACTTTGTAAGCAATTCTTTCTTTATTGATATTGAATTAAAAGATAAGAGCAAAAGAAGAAGAAAAGATGAAGAATAAAAAAGTCGATTCTAAAACATCTATTTTTGTGGAGAAGGCTAATTAAGTTCATTTAATTCGTTCTACATTTCTTGAACTTAATATATACTCACTTAGATATAATTAGTATAATTATATAGAATTAGAATTCTAATTAAGTTAATATTATTTTAGAACAATATAACAAACAGGTACAATATAGTAAATCGAGGTACCCATTCTATGACAGATATAAACTTTCCCTCTTTTTTTGTGCCTTTGGTAGGCTTAGTATTTCCGGCAATTGCAATGGCTACTTTATTTCTTCATGTTCAAAAAAACAAGATTGTTTAGGCTGAATGGTGAGGCAAAATCGAATTTTTTCAAGACTTAGACTTGATTGAATCATAACCCAGATATCTATTTTTTTCTTGGAAAGTGAAATATGGTAGAATGCATGATTTCTTTCAAACACAAGTGCAATACGTGCGAAACTTGCTTGCTATAGGGGTAAATTCTTTTTCACTTTTAAAAATTAATAGATCAGTACGGGTCAGTTCCGTTTTTGAAAGAGAAAGTCAATGCTTGTAGATATCTAGGGCGGGGTGGGACATTCTTATTTTCCTTTTCGATCGAACGTTTTTTATGAATTACCCCGGCAGATTCACATTAGAATAGTGCTAGTTGATGAGAGTTACTTCAGAAACAAAATAGCATTAGTTAAGTCGTTAAGTAAAGTACAAGTTAAATTCATTTTGGTTATTCTATCAATTCAATTAAGTCAAATTAAATGCAACTAGATTAGTATGAATTGGCGATCAGAACGTATATGGATAGAACTTATAAAGGGATCTCGAAAAATAAGTAATTTCTGCTGGGCCTTTATACTTTTTTTAGGTTCATTAGGATTTTTATTAGTTGGAACTTCCAGCTATCTTGGTAGGAATTTAATATCTTTATTTCCCTCTCAACAAATAATTTTTTTCCCACAGGGGATCGTGATGTCTTTCTATGGGATCGCAGGTCTCTTTATTAGTGGCTATTTATGGTGCACAATTTCGTGGAATGTAGGTAGTGGTTATGATCTATTCGATAAAAAAGAAGGAATAGTGTGTATTTTTCGTTGGGGATTTCCGGGAAAAAATCGTCGAATCTCCCTCCGCTTCCTTATAAATGATATTCAATCTATCAGAATTGAACTTAAAGAGGGCATTTCCCCTCGTCGTGTCCTTTATCTAGAAATCAGAGGCCAGGGGGCCATTCCTTTGACTCGTACTGATGAGAATTTGACTCCACGAGAAATGGAACAAAAAGCTGCTGAATTGGCCTATTTCTTGCGCGTACCAATTGAAGTTTTTTGAAATGAATCGAACAATGAACGTTTTCTGATTCTCGACTGGAGGTAGAAAACTCTACAATCCAAAAATGTTCCATGGCATAACTTAAAGAAATTTAAGTCAGAACGTACCTTCGCTGCGAGTCAAAGCAAACGTATATTCTATGGAACATCCAAAAAGGGGGGTTGTTTTTGTCTGCAAAAAAGAGGTTTTATACCTATGGAAATCCACTCGCCGCAATTCATTAGTAACAAATCGAAATAAATAAGGATAGATTCATCCCCCCAAAATTGGAAAGAAAAAAAGTTTGTTTTTAGTTTCCATATTTTGATTTGGTAGGCTAGAAACAAATAGCTTGTGTAAATTCGATTTCGTGATGTTTCGTTTTCTCCCCCCTTTCGTTCTCTTCTCTTTAATGAATAACTCAAAATTTTGCTACCCCCCTCCTTTTTTGTTTTGATCATCCCATTCAGAAAATTATCTCAATTCTTTTTGTGCTATGGTAGGCAGCAGATTTTTTTGCACTATTTGGAGAGTTTTTTGGTCTCGAAATCTGACTTCCTTAACTCTTCGGGTTTTCGGGAATTCACCTAAAGAAAGGAAATGCTTCGAATTTGACCAATTGAAATAGCTGGAAACTTTTTTGCGCATTTTTGCATTCGAAGCGGACTCTTCCTCTTATTTATTCGATTTCTGTATTCTTGTAAGATTCGTTAAAATTATCAAGGACTACTTACCGAATAACAAATAAAAAACAGAGAACGATTCGCTACCTTGGAATAGAACTCATTTTAGTGAAATGAAAAAGAAAATTTCAATATTAGATCGCGTAGAGGCGACGAATGAGGCCACTTTATTAAATTGAAATTTTATAAAAAATGGCAAAAAAGAAAGCATTTATTCCCCTTCTATTTTTTGTATCTACAGTCTGTTTACCCTGGTGGAGCTTTCTAGCATTTAATAAAAGTCTGGAATCTTGGGTTACTAATTTGTGGAATACCAAGCAATTCGAAACTCTTTTGAATGATATTCCAGAAAAGAGTCTTCTGGAAAAATTCCTAGAATTAGAGGAGCTCCTACTGTTGGACGAGATGATAAAGGAATACCCGGAGACACATCTAAAAAAGTTTCGTATAGGAATCCATAAAGAAACGATTCAATTGATTCAGCTGCACAATGAAGATTGTATCCATACAATTTTGTCCTTCTCGACCAATATAATCTGTTTCGTTATTCTAAGTGGTTATTCTATTATAGGTAATAAAGAACTTATTACTCTTAACTCTTGGGTTCAGGAATTCCTCTATAACCTAAGCGACACAATAAAAGCATTTTCTATTCTTTTATTAACCGATTTATGTATCGGATTCCATTCACCTCATGGTTGGGAACTACTGATTGGCTCTATCTACCAAGATTTTGGATTTTCTCATAACGACCAAGTTATATCTGGCCTTGTTTCCACTTTTCCAGTCATTCTAGATACAATTTTGAAATATTGGATCTTCCGTTATTTAAATCGTGTATCCCCATCACTTGTAGTGATTTATCATTCAATGAATGACTGAAAAAGGTCTACTGATATTAATTCAATTAGAATGTTTGTTACTTGGGGCATAAGCATTCCAAAACGTACTGACTCTTTCTACCCACCTAAGGCAAGAAGGTACGCCAATATTCCAGTAAGATTAGTCCAATAAATAGCAGAATCGCGGATAGGGAACTATACTAGCGACCTACCCAATTTATTGTAGAAATTTTCGGGATCAAAAATTGTACCATGCAAACTAAAAATACCCTTTCTTGGATAAAAGAATATATTACTCGATCTATTTCCGTATCACTCATTATATATATAATAACTCAGTCATCCATTTCAAACGCATATCCCATTTTTGCACAGCAGGGTTATGAAAATCCCCGCGAAGCAACCGGTCGTATTGTATGTGCCAATTGTCATTTAGCTAATAAACCCGTGGATATTGAGGTTCCCCAAGCGGTCCTTCCTGATACTGTATTTGAAGCAGTTGTTCGAATTCCTTATGATATGCAACTAAAACAAGTTCTTGCTAATGGCAAGAAGGGGGGTTTGAATGTAGGAGCTGTTCTTATTTTACCCGAGGGGTTTGAGTTGGCTCCAACCGATCGTATTTCTCCCGAGATGAAAGAAAAAATAGGCAATCTTTCTTTTCAAAGCTACCGACCAAATCAAAAAAATATTCTTGTGATCGGCCCTGTTCCGGGGCAAAAATATAGTGAAATAACCTTTCCTATTCTTTCACCGGACCCTGTTACTCAAAAAGATGCTCATTTTTTAAAATATCCCATATATGTAGGCGGTAATAGGGGAAGGGGTCAAATTTATCCCGACGGAAGCAAGAGTAACAATACTGTTTATAATGCTACAGCAGCGGGTATCGTAAATAAAATAATACGAAAAGAAAAGGGCGGATACGAAATAACCATAGGGGATGCCTCGGATGGGCGGCAAGTCGTTGATATTATTCCGCCAGGGCCAGAACTTCTTGTTTCAGAGGGTGAATCCATCAAACTCGATCAGGCATTAACGAGTAATCCTAATGTGGGTGGGTTTGGTCAGGGAGATACAGAAATAGTACTTCAAGATCCATTACGCGTCCAAGGCCTTTTGTTCTTCTTGGCATCGGTTATTTTGGCACAAATTTTTTTGGTTCTTAAAAAGAAACAGTTCGAGAAGGTTCAATTATCCGAAATGAATTTCTAGATCAAGTTCATAACAAGAAAAAAAGTCTTGTTTATTTCTAGTTATGTATGATCACGAAAAAAGTACAAAAGCTCTTTTTTTATAGTTTTTTTGTTCAACGAGATGCCGGGAGTTAGTTGTAGTACATTCTTAGTCATACTATGTATATTATAGTATATTGTGCAGAAGACTATTTGAATTTTTAACTTTACTTTGTTTCAATCCAAATTGTAATGATGTAACTATGTAACTCTTATTAGATTAAAATGGTATCAAATGTATCAATTCAATAGGTTTTCTATTCGAGAAAAAAATTCGATTAGATTGAGACACTAGACTAAGCATAGAATAAAACACACAGATAAATTAGGGGAATAAATGAGTCTAGGGGGGATTCTTTGCCTTCCTAATCTTCGACACAAGAAAAGGGTGTGTAAAATTCCTTTTCTTGTGTCAATGTCAAATAGTAATGATTCGTGATGGCCCTCGTCAAAGACGCGTCATTTTCTATTTTTTAATATAATCTACTTTAGGAGAGGAGGTTCAGGAGATTTAACCGAACTTTTTTTGTTTGACTATTACGCATATAATAGATAGAACAAAGTAAAAGTAGTGGACAAACAAAAAAAGAGAGATAATTTTATTGAACAACAAATAGAACTTCTTCAATGAACTTATAAAAAAATTTCAACTTGGATTTGCTGAATACAAAAAGGATATACTACTCGAATTTTTTCTAATAGTCTAGTATAGGAGGTTTTCGTGCTATTTGATCTACCTATTTTTGTATTTTCTTTTTGTTTTCTTTTCTGCGATAAAATACTCTTATTTATTCTAATTTATAATTATTCTTATTATAATGATTTTTTTATAATTATTACGAATTTAACGGGTACCTCCCCCTTCTTTGGTACTCTAATTCGAGGGGGAAGGAGGGTCCCGTTGAGTTCTTACGCTTTCATATCTATACCGCAGCTCATGCAATTACTACAGGGATGAACCCAATCCGGAATATGACCCATAAAAGAAAATGCCTAGTAAACCAATCACAACAATGCCGGTTACAGTACCTATTATCCAAAGCGGAATCCTTCCAGTAGTATCGGCCATTTACCCCACTTCCCTCCACATTTCATCAAGTGGTCATG